TAAATATAATAAAATGGAATGAATTGAATTTTAGAATATTAAAGATTATAACGATTAAAGTAAAAGCGGGTAGCGGGAATCGAACCCGCATCGTTAGCTTGGAAGGCTAGGGGTTATAGTCGACGTTGATTCATCATTTTTAACGTCTCTAATTCAAAACTGAACGTGAAACTTTGGTTTCATTCGGCTCCTTTATGGAAGATGGATAAATTACCAGATTCAGACATGAACGAAATAAAAAAATCCGACCCATAACGTCTATGTCAGCTTTTCTGTCTGAATCTATTCAGAACAACCCGCTTTCTAGACGATCCCTATAGAAAAGAGGAGGGTTATATTCTAACAATCTTTCTAGTTACTTCGTTCTCTACTTCTATTTGAAAGAATCCTTAGGAAAAGCATTTTGTTTCCACCGAGCTAAAAAAATTTCTCGATGTCTTTAGTAAACCAAAGACATTGTTTAATAGCTGTTTTGCTTCAATTTCCTCTATATAAATTTTCAATTATATAAATTGAAAATTGAAGATTTAGTTACGATTAGAAATACACTTTTTATCTTTATCCATGGGTCCTTTACTCATACTCATTCAATTGGAAGTATTGATCCAATAAAAAAAAATTATGTTTCGTAATCTCATAATCCAATTTTTCAATTTAAAATTGATTCTTGGATACAAATCACGAGAATGTATATTCTTCCTCGAATTTTTCATTGAGAGGTAAAGGATTCAATCCTTTTAAGAACTAAAGTTTTTGTTCGGAATGAATATATGAATATAAATCAAACCGAAAGACCCTTTAACTATATAGGGGGTTATAGAACGAATCACACTTTTACCACTAAACTATACCCGCTACAATCCGATTATTGTATATAATCGGACCTTTTGTCGACCCTAATCAAAAGTAAAACAAAAGATCAGAAAAAAATCATGAAAACGAGAGCGTTTACGTGTTGTATCAGAGGACCTAATGAGATTAGGAAAAGAGGATTCATTTAATTTAAATAACAAAATACCAAGTGTTTTTTTGCCCGAGGTTTTTGACCTATACGTCTCGAACTTAAGCCATAACACAAAAATGGATTGTGTCAAGAAACGACAGTTCCCTTTTTCTTATTTAAACTGGAATAAAAGGACTAACTAAGAAAGAAACGGCACTTTGATTCGATATCATTTGATTCTATATCATAGAAATTGAAAAAGTTTTTTTTTTTAATCGCAATAACAAGCAAGTGTTTTTCTTTTTTTTTTTTCAAAATTCAAAAATCTTTTTATTTATGATTCGTTGGAACAAAAGGGCGGGCCCGGCTCAGTACTGACCAGGCCGGGCCGTGAAACTAAAAAGCCCCTTCGGACGAAATCACGAAATCAAAAAAGAATAGTCTATACTATGACGGGCGTTTTCAAGCCTTATTTTTTATAATGTAACATAGTATTATCCTTTTTCAATTGGGAGGAGAGATGGCTGAGTGGACTAAAGCGTCGGATTGCTAATCCGTTGTACGAGTTTTTCGTACCGAGGGTTCGAATCCCTCTCTTTCCGTTTTTGTTGATGACTTGGTATTTTCTTTCGAATTTATCGCGAGCTCTTTTTTTATTTAATTATCTTTTTTTATTTAATTATTTTAATTCTATTTCTATAGTTAAAAATGAATAGTTAAAGAAGTTTAAGGATGTGGAATAGATAAAATCTTACTAATAACAGTTTAAAATCAAGCAAAGAAAACAAAAACCTTATCCTTTATTCTTCACGTCCAGGATTACGTCCTGGATCATTAGACAGGAATCCGAAGATAAAGAGAGAAACAAAGAATATCACTACCGTGTAAACAAATAGTTTGAGAGTAAGCATTACACAATCTCCAAGATTTTTTTTTAGGAAAAAAGAGAATAGATTCTCCACTTTTATACCGCATACCCTACTTTTTTATTTTGACACCAAGAAATGCAGTGGGGTGATCCGGATTTGTCGCGGTTGTACAATAATTTCAATATTTGAATTGAGGGTGTAGGACTTATCTGATCTTATCAATTCTACGAATTTTTTTTTTTCGAATAAATCATGAATTTATCTGGGACTTTATTAAAAATATCATCGAAAACTTACCGCAGCTTGCCAAACAAAGGCTAAGAGAAAAAAGAACAGAGGTATTACTGGCATAATATCTACAATTGGATTCAAAAAAGCGTAGGCTTCGGGCAATTTGGCGACGAAAAAATTACTGGAAAAAAGAGCAGAATTAAGGTAGATACAGATTAAACTAAATATATTAAGCATAACAAACATTTTGTTTTGGGGATAATTGTATTTATTTTGATTGAGTTATTAATAAATTGAGTTTTTTATTATTATAAATATGTTATTATTGATAGAAGAAAAAAATGAATAAAAAGAAAATAAGATAGACCAAAAAACTTTCTTTGATTTGAACTCACCCAATCAAAAATCCTTCTATATCTCAAATCAAAAGAGAATAGAATAAATCATACTTTCGTACAATATCTTAATTGAATTATATGTAATGATCAATAAATTCAGTTTAATTCTATGTCTACATGTATAGTCTACATGTATAAAAATTCTAGTAATCCATTTTATAAATAATAGATATTTAGACTGGAGTTGACGAATAACCCGTACCAATATTAGTGTTTATTAGTGTCTAATAGAAAAAAATGGGGCGTGGCCAAGTGGTAAGGCAACGGGTTTTGGTCCCGCTATTCGGAGGTTCGAATCCTTCCGTCCCAGATCATATCCCGTATATGATTATTATTATATAATGTGATCATTATATTAATATATTTTTAATATATATAAAATATATATCATAATAAAATATATAAAAAAAAAATTGCCTTTTCGAACAGCCTTCTCTATTAAGAATATAATATTGGTATAGAATGTGATTCTTATTTCTTTTTTTAATAATCTGCGGAATCATATCTTTTTCACAAATTTAATCGAATTCAAATAACACGCATATGAAATAGGAAATTTAATTCATTTGTGATTCGTTAAGATAGTACCTATTTTACAGATTTTACAGTATAAATATGAAAAAAGAACAACATAAAATTTCAATCTTCCCTTACATCAGTGTTTTTTTATCTATCTTTTTTTACTCACAGATGGTTTAATCCAATATCCAATATGGATTTATCTCTCTCTTACTGATGATAAAATAAAGAAGGGTCCTTGCAGGAAAACTTTATGTTATGCAAAATAGAAATAATTGTATCGGGTAGGAAATTTTTCAATCAATTAAACCTTTGTAAAGAACTCTTATGAGTTCTTGGTACTTGAAGAAGTGTGAAATTGTTGAATTTATCCTATCACTATTACGTTACTTGAAGATACAGATTCAAAATAACTTGTTTATTCGTGTTATATTCGTTATAATTAGTTAACTAATTTTATTTTTACAATCAAAATATTCTAAATTTAAAAATTTAGAATGATATAAATAAATAATAGAAAAAATTTAGAAAAAAAATTATTTCTATTTTATAGAATTTAGAATTTCCAATATTTAATTCTATTAATCTAAAAAAATAAAAAATAGGGTTAAATAGATTACTATGTACCGACCGAACCAATGATTATTCATGATTCCATAATTGAATCAATTACATATGGGTTCCAAACTGAAGGAATGTTATGGTAAAACTTCGTTTAAAACGATGCGGTAGAAAGCAACGTGCGACTTGAAGGACATGATCAGCTGTGGAGTCTTACATCCACCATTTTTTTATATATTATATAGGAATGAAAGTGCTCTTGGCTCGACATCATTTGTTCTGTTCCGCTGGAACCCTCTTTTTTTTGGGGGGGGGGTGATGTAATATAGTACAGGATGGAGCTCGAGTAGAAAGATTTTTTTTTCAGGGGCAATAATCTAGGGTTAGTAGCAATCAATAAATTGGAACAACTTCGTAAGTATATTTTCGATACATAAACCTAAAAGGTCCTATTCGAGAAAATTTCCAATTCAAAAGGAAGGTGTATTACGCAGGAATCAACCATTCGTATGATTCTTTGACAGAAAGAAATCACAAAAAATGATATGTTGCTGCCGTTTTGAAAGGATTTAAAGATCACCGAAGTAATGTCTAAACCCAATGATTCAAGGCAAAGATCCTGGAACAAGTAAATACCTTTTTCAATTGTCTTAACAACTAGATCAGAATGAAGAATCAAAATAGATTCTAAAGGAGACAGACAATAAAAGGGTTCGAGACCACTCAATAAATGAAATATCGAAAAGGGTTCTCTTTTTAGTTATTTCAGAGTTATCCAACTTGAGTTATGAGGGTGCAAATACGACTAATTTTTTTTTTTGTTGGGTAAGAATAAGAAAAAAAGTACTTAAATCAATAGTCTAATTAATTTGATGATTTTATGGATATATTTGATATTGTAATTCGATATGATATATAGACATAATTTCTAATTTTCTCGAGCCGTACGAGGGGAAAACTTCTTATACGTTTCTAGGGGGGGGGTATTGTTCATCTATCCCAATGGGCCATTTATCGAATCGTTGCAATTGATGTTCGATCTCGACGAGAGGGAAGAGATCTTCGGAAAGTGGGTTTTTATGATCCGATAAAGAATCAAATCTATTTAAATGTTCCTGTTATTCTAGATTTCCTTGAAAAAGGCGCTCAACCTACAGGAACTGTTCATGATATTTCAAAAAAAGCGGGGGTTTTTACGGAACTTCGCCTTAATCAACAAACAAAATTCAATTAATGAAATAAAATAGAAAAAAGAAGGTGTAGATGACTTGTATATAGCTTTCTATAACCTTTTCTTTTCTTTACTAGTTCCTCTTTTGTTCTATTCATATCATACTTCCGTTTAGTATTGTTACTTTATAGTATTGTTACTATAGAATGGTGTCGTTTATTTATAACGACAAAAAATGAATTTCTATTTTATTGATATAATAATGGATCCAATAATTTAAAATATAAATCAAATAGTATAGAAATAGAAAAAGAGCAAGTGAATAAATAAGAAATGACGTAGAAGTAATTGGGTCTATAGACATAAAAATTTGTATTACCGTCAATGGGGTAATTTTCGTTGGAACTCTACGAACAAAAAAAACAAAGGACTAAACCCGTTTATTTTAGTTATTGAATAAACCTCATTTTTTTCTACTTCTCCCCCGTCTTCCTTAATTTAGTCTTCCACCTATATTATATATAGTGCCAATCCAACACAAGTCCTTAGTTTTTTTATATTTCAATTTTAATAATTTGAATTTGATTAATTTTAATTGATTGAAATCAGAATTGTTAGTTCGATTTAGAGTTTGTTTTATCTTTTGTATGCTTTTCTCAATATTCATATTGACAACAGTGTATCAAATAAATATAATCCGATCGTGGATAAATGGATCCATTTATCCCTGTTCCATAGATTTTATTTCATTCAAATAAAGGGTTCTTGGATTTTCTGTCATACAAAAAGTCTTTTTTGATTAAGATTAAAATCAATAAAACTCGATATATACTAATTAATTTAATGGATAATATAAGAGACAATAGGCGGTCTATAAATATTTGAAAATCTTTGACTTTATCCCTATTTTATCTTTTATCTGAGAATTTTTTGTATTTTCGTCGGATTTGTTCATTTTTATTGTGAACAGAGTGGATTAGAATTTTTTTTTAATGGTTTGATTGCATTGTGCCATTCAATTTCGTTATTTATTGGGATTCTGATTGTATCTACACATTCTAATTCGTTTTTTGGGGTTGCTAACTCAACGGTAGAGTACTCGGCTTTTAAGTGCGGCTAGCATCTTTTACACATTTGTATGAAGCAACAGATTCGTCCATACCATCGGTAGAGTTTGTAAGACCACGACTGATCCTGAAAGGAATGAATGGAAAAAGCAGCATGTCGTAGCAATGGATAATTCTGAGAATATTTCATTCTTACTGAATAGGTCCCAAATCTTATTTCAATTGTTTAAATTCGTGGTGTCTAACAATTTTTTAAAAAGAATCTTTTGGGGGTCGAGTGAATAAATGGGTAGAGCCTTACTATAAGGTTCCAATTATAGGGAAATAAAAAGTAACGAGCTTCTGTTCTTCATTTTTGAATGATTACCCCATCTAATTAGACGTTAAAAATATATTAGTGCTTAATGCGGGAAAGGCTTTTCTGATGAGTGGATTAGAAATTTCTTATGAGTCCTAACTATTAGCTATTCCACTTTATGGGGTAGAGATAAATGTGTAGAAGAAGGCAGTATATTGATAAAGAGATTTTTTTTTTCAAAATCAAAAGAGCGATTGGATTGAAAAAATAAAGGACTTCTAACTACCTTGTTATCCTAATAAATGAACATAAGGGGCTAGAGAGTCCGTTGATGAGTTTGACTTGTTTCCGAGGTATCTAGTTTTTTCTTACTATAAATACCTTGTTTTGACTGTATCGTACTATGTATCATTTGATAACCCAATAAATTACCTATTTCTTTTCTGGTTCAAATCGAATTTTAAATGGAAGAATTTCAAGGATATTTAGAATTAGATAGATCTCAGCAACATGACTTCCTATACCCACTTATCTTTCGGGAGTATATTTATGCACTTGCTCATGATCGTGGTTTAAATAGATCTGTTTTGTTGGATAATGTAGGTTATGACAAGAAATCTAGTTTACTAATTATAAAACGTTTAATTAGTCGAATGTATCAACAGAATAATTTTCTTATTTCCGTTAATGATTCGAATCAAAATCGATTTTTGGGGTACAACAAAAATTTGTATTCTCAAATGATATCGGAGGGATTTGCAGTCATTGTGGAAATTCCGTTTTCCCTAAGATTAGTATCTTCCTTAGAGGAGACAGAAACCGTAAAATCTTATAATTTACGATCAATTCATTCAATATTTCCTTTTTTCGAGGACAAATTTCCACATTTAAATTATGCATCAGATGTACTAATACCCTACCCCATTCATCTGGAAATCTTGGTTCAAAACCTTCGCTACTGCGTGAAAGATCCCTCTTCTTTGCATTTATTACGGCTCTTTCTTCACGACTATTATAATTGGAATAGTCTTATTACTCCAAAAAAATCTATTTTTGCAAAAAGTAATCCAAGATTATTCTTGCTCCTATATAATTCTTATGTATGTGAATACGAATCCATTTTACTTTTTCTCCGTAACCAATCTAATCATTTACGATTAACCTCTTCTGGGATCTTTTTTGAGCGAATATGTTTTTATGAAAAAAGAAAATATCCTGTTGAAGAAGTCTTTGCTAACGATTTTCCGGCCACCTTATGGTTCTTCAAGGATCCTTTTATGCAGTATGTTAGATATCGAGGAAAATATATTCTGGCATCAAAAGAGACTCCTCTTCTGATGAATAAGTGGAAATATTATCTTGTCAATTTTTGGCAATGTTATTTTTATGTATGGTCTCAACCAGGAAGAATCCATATAAACCAATTATCCAAGCATTCCCTTG